TAGAAAAATTACGTCAATCCATTGAAATATGGTATGCTACAAGTGAATATTTGAGACAAGAGATGAATCCTAATTTTCGGATGACCAACTCCTCTAATCCAGTCTATTTAATGTCTTTTTCAGGAGCTAGAGGAAATGCATCTCAGGTACACCAATTAGTGGGCATGAGAGGATTAATGTCGGACCCCCAAGGACAAATGATCGATTTACCCATTCAAAGCAACTTACGGGAAGGGCTTTCTTTGACGGAATATATAATTTCCTGCTATGGAGCCCGTAAAGGAGTTGTGGATACTGCTGTACGAACATCAGATGCTGGATACCTCACGCGTAGACTTGTTGAAGTAGTTCAACACATTATTGTACGTAGAACGGATTGTGGGACTATCCGAGGTATTTCTGTAAGTCCTCAAAATGGGATGACCGAAAAGATTTTTATCCAAACATTAATTGGTCGTGTATTAGCGGACGATATCTATATGGCTTCGCGATGCATTGCCATTCGGAATCAAGATATTGGTATTGGACTTGTTAATCGATTCATAACCTTTGGAGTACAGCCAATATATATTAGAACTCCTTTTACTTGCAGAAGTGCATCTTGGATCTGTCAATTATGTTATGGTAGGAGTCCTACCCATGGCGACCTGGTCGAATTGGGGGAAGCCGTAGGTATTATTGCGGGTCAATCAATTGGAGAACCCGGGACTCAATTAACATTAAGAACTTTTCATACCGGTGGAGTATTCACCGGTGGTACTGCCGAACACCTACGAGCCCCTTCTAATGGAAAAATTAAATTCAATGAGGATTTGGTTCATCCCACGCGTACTCGTCATGGGCATCCTGCTTTTCTATGTTCTATAGACCTACATGTAACTATTGAAAGTCAGGATATTCTACATAATCTAAATATTCCACCAAAAAGTTTGATTTTAGTTCAAAATGATCAATATGTAGAATCAGAACAAGTGATTGCGGAGATTCGCGCCGGAGCATCCACTTTGAATTTTAAAGAGAGGGTTCGAAAACATATTTATTCTGAATTAGAAGGAGAAATGCACTGGAGTACCGATGTATACCATGCGCCTGAATATACATATGGAAATGTCCATCTATTACCAAAAACAAGTCATTTATGGATATTAGCAGTGGGTATGCACGGATCCAGTATAGTGTCTTTTTCACTCCATAAGGATCAAGATCAAATAAACGTTAATTCTTTTTCTATCGAAAGGAAAGATAGCTCTGACTTCTCAATGATTAATGATCGGGTGAGACAGAAATTATTCAGCTCGGAATCCCTTGGTAAAAAAGGGGGTAGGTTTATTGATTATTCAAGATCCAATCAAATCATACCCAACGGCCATTGGAATTTCCTATATCCTTCTATTCAACAAGAGAGTTATTATTTGTTGGCGAAGAGGCGAAGAAATAGATTCATAATTCCATTACAATATTATGATCAAGAGCGAGAGAAAGAATTAATACCTCGTTTTGGTATTTCGATTGAAATACCCATAAACGGTATTTTACGTAAAAATAGTATTTTTGCGTATTTCGATGATCCCCGATACAAAAGAAGCAGTTCTGGAATCATTAAATATGGGACTGTAGAGGCGGATTCCCTTGTTAAAAAAGAGAATTTGATTGAGTATCGAGGAACAAAAGAATTGAATTCAAAATACCAAATGAAAGTAGATCTCTTTTTTTTCATTCCCGAGGAAGTGCATATCTTACCTGTATCCTCGTTCATAATGGTCCAGAACAATAGTATTATTGGAATAAATACACAAATCACTTTAAATATAAGAAGCCAAGTCAGTGGATTGGTTCGACTGGAGAAAAAAAAAAAAAATATTGAACTGAAAATTTTTTCTGGGGATATCCATTTTCCTGGAGAGACAGATAAGATATCCAAGTACAGCGGCATTTTGATACCGCCAGGAACGGGAAAAAAGAATTTTCAGGAATCTAAAAAACGGAAAAATTGGATCTATGTACAGCGGATCACACCTACCAAGAAAAAGTATTTTGTTTTGGTTCGACCTGTAGTTACCTATAAAATAGCCGATGGGATCAATTTAGCAACATTTTTCCCCCAGGATCCCTTGCCAGAAAGGGATAATGTCCAACTGAGAGTTGTCAATTATATCCTTTATGGAAATGGCAAGCCAATTCGAGGAATTTATCAAACAAGTATTCAATTAGTTCGGACTTGCTTAGTATTGAATTGGAACCAAGAGCAAAGTGGTTCTATAGAAGAGGTTCGGGCTTCCTTTGTTCAAATAAGGACAAATAATTTGATTCGGGATTTCATAAGAATTGAGTTAGTTCAGTCCCCTATTTCATATATTGTAAAAAGGAATGATACGGCGGGTTCGGGATTTCTTTGCCATAATGAATTAGATTGTACCAATATTAATCCTTTTTATACTAAGGTGGGGATTCCCTCACTTACCCAACAGAAGGGAACTTCTGGTACGTTATTGAATCGAAATAAGGAATTCCCCTCTTTGATAATTTTGTCATCATCCAACTGTTCTCGAATTGGCCCATTCTATGATTCGAAATCTAACAATATGATAAAAGAATCTATTAAAGAAGATTCTAGAATTTCAATTATAAATTTCTTGGGTCCCTTAGGTATTACTGTACCTAAAATCCTGAATTTTTATTCATCTTACCGTTTAATAACTCATAATCAAATATTGTTAAAGAAATATTTACTGCTTGACTATTTTAAACAAACTTTTCAAGTATTTAAATATTGTTTAATGGATGAAAATAGGAATATTTATAATCCAGATCCTTGCAGTGACATCATTTTGAATCCATTGGATTTAAATTGGCGTTTTCCGCATCACGATTATTGTGATGAACCATCCACAATAATGAGTCTCGGGCAGTTTATTTGCGAAAATATATGTTTATTCAAATATGGACCACACATAAAATCCGGTCAAGTTCTAATTGTTCATGTTGACTCTTTAGTAATAAGATCTGCTAAACCTTATTTGGCCACTCCAGGAACAACAGTTCATGGTCATTATGGAGAAATCTTTTATGAAGGAGATACGTTAGTTACATTTATATATGAAAAATCGAGATCTGGTGACATAACGCAGGGTCTTCCAAAAGTAGAACAAGTTCTCGAAGTACGTTCGGTGGATTCAATATCAATGAACCTCGAAAAGAGAGTTAAAGGTTGGAATGACCGTATACCAAGAATTTTGGGAATCCCTTGGGGATTCATGATCGGTGCCGGGCTAACCATAGCCCAAAGTCGTATCTCTTTGGTTAATAAGATACAAGAGGTTTATCGATCCCAGGGGGTACAGATCCATAATAAACATATAGAGATTATTGTGCGACAAATAACATCAAAAGTGTTGGTTTCCGAAGATGGAATGTCTAATGTTTTTTTACCCGGAGAACTAATCGGATTATTACGAGCGGAACGAGCAGGACGTGCTTTGGATGAAACAATCTGCTATCGAGCAATTCTATTGGGAATAACTAAGGCATCCTTGAATACTCAAAGTTTCATATCTGAAGCTAGTTTTCAAGAAACTGCTCGAGTTTTAGCAAAAGCTGCCCTACGAGGTCGTATTGATTGGTTGAAAGGCCTAAAAGAGAATGTTGTTCTGGGAGGGATTATACCCGTTGGTACCGGATTCAAAAAACTAATGCACCGTTCAAAGCAACAAAGGGGTAGTCATTTGGAAATAAAAAATAAAAATCTATTCAAGGCAAAAATGAGAGATATTTTGTTCCATCATAGAGAGCTAGTTTGTTTTTGTGTCCAAAACAATTTACACGATACATCAGAAGAATTATTTACACAATTTCAGGATTCCTAATAGGAGATTCATTCTTTAAATTCACTGAATTTAAACTCAATTCTTTATTTAGTTTTTTATTTATTTGATCGGATTTTGTGGTATTTGGTAATAAAAATTCTAATGAATTCCTAATGGTTTTGATCGTATATCAACGGTCAATCCTCGGTAGAAGGTTCCGTCGGAACATTTATTTATTTCAGGCTACCTCCTTTATTTTTTCTTAAAAAAGGGAAGTGTGGGGAAAAATGACAAGAAAATATTGGAACATCGATTTGGAAGAGATGATGGAAGCAGGAGTTCATTTTGGCCATGGTACTCGAAAATGGAATCCAAAAATGGCACCTTATATTTCTGCAAAGCGTAAAGGTATTCATATTACAAATCTTACTAGAACTGCTCGTTTTTTATCAGAAGCCTGTGATTTAGTTTTTGATGCAGCAAGTAGGGGAAAACACTTTTTAATAGTTGGTACAAAAAATAAAGCGGCTGATTCAGTAGCATCAGCAGCAAGAAGGGCTCGGTGTCATTATGTTAATAAAAAATGGCTCGGTGGTATGTTAACGAATTGGTCCACTACAGAAACGAGACTTCAGAAGTTCAGGGATTTAAGAGCGGAACAAAAGATGGGGAAACTCACCCGTTTCCCCAAAAGAGATGCAGCAATGTTGAAGAGACAATTATCTACCTTGCAAACAGATCTGGGTGGGATCAAATATATGACGGAGTTACCTGATATTGTAATCATCGTTGATCAACAAGAAGAATATACGGCTCTTCGAGAATGTCTTATTTTGGGGATTCCAACGATTTGTATAATCGATACAAATTGTGACCCGGATCTCGCGGATATTTCGATTCCAGCTAATGATGATGCTATAGCTTCAATCCGATTGATTCTTAACAAATTAGTATCCGCAATTTATGAAGGTCATTCTAGCTATATAAGAAATGATTGATTATGATTAATAAATAATAATAAAGATAAGTCAATTATTTCGGAACTTTATCTATTTATTTTATTGAATCGGTTATTAATTCTAGATTTCAATAAAAGGATAAAAAGTACTGGGCATATTATATCATTATTTGGTATCCTAAATAGATCATATAAATATACCATCTATTAGTTACGTAAGTTGATAAATAGCTGAAATGGTTGAATCAAAATAATTACTTTTTTTAAGTTCGATTTATGTCAGAGGACAATATGAATGTTATACCATGTTCCATTAACACATTCAAAGGATTATACGATATATCAGGTGTAGAAGTAGGCCAGCATTTATATTGGCAAATAGGAAGTTTACAAGTGCATGCCCAAGTGCTTATCACTTCGTGGGTTGTAATTGCTATCTTATTGGGTTCGGTTACTATAGCTGTCCGGAATCCACAAACCATTCCGACCGCCGGTCAGAATTTCTTTGAATATATCCTTGAATTTATTCGAGACTTGAGCAAGACCCAGATTGGGGAAGAATATGGTCCTTGGGTTCCTTTTATTGGAACTATGTTCCTATTTATTTTTGTTTCGAACTGGTCAGGCGCTCTTTTACCTTGGAAAATTATAGAGTTACCTCACGGGGAGTTAGCTGCCCCAACGAATGATATAAATACTACTGTTGCTTTAGCTTTACCCACGTCAGTGGCATATTTCTATGCGGGTCTTAGCAAGAAGGGATTGAGTTATTTTGGAAAATACATTCAACCAACTCCAATACTTTTACCAATTAACATCTTAGAGGATTTCACAAAGCCTTTATCACTGAGTTTTCGACTTTTTGGAAATATATTAGCAGATGAATTAGTAGTTGTTGTTCTTGTTTCTTTAGTACCTTCGGTAGTTCCCATACCTGTTATGTTTCTTGGATTATTTACAAGCGGTATTCAAGCTCTTATTTTCGCAACTTTAGCCGCGGCTTATATAGGTGAATCCATGGAGGGTCATCATTGAAGAGTTTTGAAAGTTATTTTTTTGTTAAGCTTATCCCAATTTATGTGTAGGTCAAGAGAATTTGGTTGGGGAATATAAACGGAATAAGCATAATAGATACAAACAAATATGTATATAAGATTATGTATATAAGATCCCGAGTTCGAGTTATAGTAGGAAAAATGATTATATTCTGGAATTGTAAAAAAACTTAGGAAAAAGATCTTTTCTTTTTTTCCTAAGTTTTTGGCTCATTAAATTAATAAGAATTTTATGTTATCTTTTTTTGACGTGCTGCTAAAAAAAAAATAGGTTAGGTAGGTTAAAATAGGCATATTTAAAGAGTTCTATATTTTCTATATTATAGAATAAAATAAGTTCATCTTTTGTATATCTTTCAAAGAATTTGAATTGGATTCCATATAAGACATAGGCGGTTTGCGGTATGGAAGAAACAAATGTATATGTGATATAGGAAGAACTCTCTTTATATTATTTATAAGCTCGAATGTAATTATAATAAAAGTCATTCCGTTTCATCTGTGATTGCACATTGAATGAATAAAGGGATCAATTTAAAGATATAACAAGGATAGAATCCAGTAAAGAATAAATAAGTAAGAATTTTTTATTTGGAAGAAATGTAATAACTAGTATCATATGCATATGAAAACTACATCATGGGTAGTAACTAAAAAGGAAATATGGAAATAGTTCTGTAAAATTTGTACTTCTCGGGGTTTTGGTTACTTAGAGCTTATATTACTTAGTGATAAAAAAAAATAAGTAATAATTCATTGGTTGATTGTATCATTAACCATTTCTTTTTTTGTGCGAGGAACTTAGTTTATTATGAATCCAATTATTTCTGCCGCTTCTGTTATTGCTGCTGGGTTAGCCGTGGGGCTTGCTTCTATTGGACCTGGAGTTGGTCAAGGTACTGCTGCGGGACAAGCTGTAGAAGGTATTGCGAGACAGCCAGAAGCAGAAGGTAAAATACGGGGTACTTTATTACTTAGTTTGGCTTTTATGGAAGCTTTAACAATTTACGGATTAGTCGTGGCATTAGCACTTTTATTTGCGAATCCTTTTGTTTAATCCAATAAATAAGAAAAAAGGAAAGTATGTAACGTACTTTTTTCTTTAAACTTAGATATTTATCAACTTGGATTTGTTGTTGGATTATTCGTATTTTATCAACACTTCAATTCTACAATTACTTCTTTGGTGAGACAAAACTTTTGATAAGGTCTGATTTGAGGATGGGGTATTAGCAGAGAGGCTCGCTTTCTTCCTTCCCATTCTTAGTACAATCACGGTAAAGAAAATATCTTTTTCTTTTAGCAAAGACTGCATAAGGTATTTCACAATTGATGTAAGTAAGACCTGGGATCTAATCCAATAAGATACTTATTGATTCTTAAAAATTGTAAAAAAAAAAATAATAAAAAAAAAGGGCTCGAACTGATAAAAAAAGAACTCTATTTTTTGCTAGTCCTATCTATAAGAGGAGAACATATGAAAAATGTAACCGATTCTTTCGTTTCCTTGGGGCATTGGCCATCCGCCGGGAGTTTTGGGTTTAATACCGATATTTTAGCAACAAATTTAATAAATCTAAGCGTAGTACTTGGTGTGTTGATTTTTTTTGGAAAGGGAGTGTGTGCGAGTTGTATATTTCAAGAATAGGTTGGACCTGACCCGCTGCACTTTATTTTGTATGTT